ATATATATTGTTTTTTTATATTTAAACAATATATATATATAAAAATTTTTGGTGGGGCATCTACCCGGTACGGCTTTTCTTGTTTTAGGGGTTTGGCAAGATACAATGGAGTCTATAGTACTTAGGGGGGTAGGGGGGTTTGACGAAAATCCTCCGGGGGGAAACTTAGTGTATTTTGCTCTTAAGATTTTATCCTTATGCACGTGATATATCTTAATGCAGTTCTTCAGTAATGTCTTTTCAACAAGCAGGTACTGTTAACATGAAACATTAATGAACGCCCCGGGTTTTTGGTTTAAACATCACTGGAAATGGTGAAGAAAAAGCCCCCAAACAGAAAAAACCCCATGCCTATAAGTGAGCGCCCGGCTTGGTGGGTAACGAACAGTGTGAACCACACCAATAACCTATGTCATTTATAGTGCACAGTGTGAGTAGTTCGAACATTGGGACCCTGAAATAGGAGCCAGATGCCAGTAATAGAGCACTAAGTGCTACCCCCACAATTTGTGTCCTTGATTCTATCATTAAACGAGTACTCCTGAATTGTGCTGGTTGGTCGGTTCTTACTGGATATTTATTATCGTTTCCAATTTTAATTAAATATGCAAGGAAAATGTTGGGGGCGATATTTCTGCTAAACTTACAATTTCTTCTTGTCGAGATGAGTTCATGTTGTTTCTTAAACAATATTTTCGTGTACAATAATTATAATTATTTTGTGTTCGAATGCTCTATTTGATAGGAGTTTGACAAAGAATGTACTTGTCCCTACCTCATTATGTACGATAAAGCACAATATGTACTCTCACAAGAAAATGTAAAAATTTAAACACTAATCATTACCATGGAATAACATCTACTTTAACTAAAGCATTGAATGTTCCATATTAATTAATGCTTGTTAGGCATAATGTAATGTTTCAGAAAGTAGTTTAATTCATGATCTTAGCTTTGGGAGCTAAGGGTGAGAGTTAAAATCTCTCCTCTCTGAATGCGCTAGAAAGATTTTTAATCTTCATTCTCCGGTTTACAAGACCGGTGCTTTGAAATTAAGCTACTAGGGCATATTATCAGTCAAGTACTTTGTTTTCTATTCAAGCAATTAGTGGGTTAAGTACTAAGAATAAGGTAAAATATAAGACGGATGCGGCTTGTCCAATAATAATGAATGGGTGTTCTACAGGTATGCCTCCGATTCAAGTTAATACAAGTATATCAGCTACCAGCAATCAAAAAAGGATTTGGGAGGCCGGCCGGAATGTTAGGGCTCGTTGTTTTGAGGTGTGGAGTAAAGGGACGAGCATGAGGACTAGGATTGAGAATAACAATGCAAGTACTCCCCCTAGTTTATTTGGGATGGAACGAAGGATGGCGTAAGCGAAGAGAAAGTATCACTCTGGTTTGATATGAGGCGGAGTAACTATCGGGTTAGCGGGGATAAAATTGTCTGGGTCTCCTAATGCATTAGGGTTAAATAAAGCTAATGATGTGAGGGCTGTAAGTATAATAATAAATCCTAGCAAGTCTTTATAGGAGAAATAAGGGTGGAATGGAATTTTGTCTGCGTCGGAATTTAGTCCGGCGGGGTTATTGGATCCTGTTTCGTGGAGAAAGAGTAGGTGAAGTATAGTTGCAGCTAATACCACGAAGGGAAGAAGAAAATGGAATGCGAAAAACCGGGTCAGTGTTGCGTTGTCGACTGAGAATCCCCCCCAGATCCATTGAACTAGGGTGTTGCCAACATATGGGACAGCAGATAGTAAGTTTGTAATGACTGTTGCCCCCCAAAATGATATTTGTCCTCAGGGGAGGACGTATCCGACAAAGGCAGTCATTATTACGAGGAGAAAGAGTACTACACCGATGTTTCATGTTTCTTTATAAAGGTAGGACCCGTAATATAAACCTCGGGCGATGTGCATATAGAGGCAGATGAAAAAGAAAGAAGCACCATTAGCGTGAAGGTTTCGAATTAACCATCCATAGTTAACGTCTCGACAGATGTGGGCCACTGAAGAAAAGGCTGTGGAAATGTCTGAGGTGTAGTGTATAGCAAGAAATAGCCCTGTGAGGATTTGGGTGATTAAGCAGAGACCTAGGAGAGAGCCAAAGTTTCACATGGCTGAGATGTTGGATGGGGTGGGGAGGTCGACTAGGGCGTCGTTAGCAATTTTTAAAATGGGGTGGGTTTTTCGTAGGCTTGCCATTAACGGTTTCTATAGTTGAATTACAACAGTGGTTTTTCATATCATCGATCCTGGTTAAAGTCCGGGTGGGAATTATGGAATACTTTATTCTTTTATTTATGATGTTGCTTATCTTGGGGGTTTTAGGAGTAGCTTCTAATCCTGCTCCTTACTTTGCCGCATTAGGGCTGGTGTTGGGTGCCGGAGGAGGTTGCGGAATATTAGCTGGTTATGGGGGGTCGTTTGTTTCTTTAGTTCTGTTATTAATCTATCTTGGAGGAATATTAGTGGTGTTTGCTTACTCGGCTGCTTTGGCTGCAGAGCCTTACCCAGAGTCTTGAGGTGATTGGTCAGTTTTGGGGTACGTAGTGGGGTATAGTTTGTTGTGTATTATAGCCTTCTTTATATGTCTAAAAGGTATAGGACAGTTCTGTTATGTTACAGATGAGCTTCATGGGTTTTCGGTCTTGCGTGGAGACTCTGGAGGGGTATCTTATATGTATTATTTGGGAGGGGAAATGCTTATGGTTTGTGGGTGAGCGCTGTTATTAACTCTTTTTGTGGTTCTTGAGTTGTCTCGGGGACGAGAGCGAGGCTCCTTGCGAGCGATTTAAATGTTTAGGGCAATTAATACAGCAATTGTAGTGGTTAAAACAAGTATTCCAAGATAAGTTTTGATTATTCCTTGTTGGGGGTCATTAATGGTTTTAATTATTGGAATTTGGGCGGTTGCTACTCCCTTTGGCCCTGCTTTTTCGAGTCAGGCTTGGTCCACCAATTGAGTGGCTGCAGTTTGTCCTAGGGTTAATATGATTTTGGGCAGGGTTCGGTGAATAATTGGTGGATAGTAGCCGAGTATATTTGAGAAGTTGTGGGGATTAGTTTTAGGGGTTGTTTTCAATTGTTTGTTTGTCAAGTTGGCAAGTTCCATGGCTGTAATTAGGCCTATAATAGTAACAATAAGCGCAGCTAGTTTTAGTGTAAAGGGTATCGTTATAGTCTGAGTTTTGGTGGGTATAAAATTAGAGGTGATAATAAGTCCTGCGAGAATGCTTCCTCAGGCAAGTCGTTTGATGGGGTTTAGCAAGGCTACGTCATTTTCATTGATAGGAGATAAAGGTAAGAACCGGGGCTGTCCTATTGATGTAAAAAAGATAATTCGAAAGCTATATACAGCTGTAAGAGAAGTTGCTAGTAGGGTGAGGGCGAGGGCCCAGGCGTTTAAGAGGGAGGTGTTTAGGGCTTCAATGATTGCGTCTTTTGAGAAAAACCCTGCTAGGAAGGGGGTACCTGTTAAGGCCAGGCTACCAATAGTTAGGCATGAGGAAGTAAATGGCATTGTATTGTGGATACCTCCTATTTTTCGGATATCTTGTTCATCATTAAGGCTATGAATTACTGACCCTGAGCATAAGAATAGTATTGCTTTGAAAAAGGCATGGGTGCAGATATGTATAAAGGCTAGTTGAGGCTGGTTTAATCCAATAGTTACTATTATTAAGCCTAGCTGGCTAGATGTTGAGAAAGCTACAATCTTTTTAATATCGTTCTGAGTAAGGGCGCAAACAGCTGTGAACAACGTCGTTAGGGCTCCCAGGCATAGGCAGGTCGTTAGAGCTGTCTTGTTGTCTTGGATAATCGGGTGAAGGCGAATTAGCAGAAAAATGCCTGCAACTACTATAGTGCTTGAGTGCAGTAGGGCAGATACCGGCGTAGGACCTTCCATTGCAGCCGGCAGCCACGGGTGCAATCCAAATTGGGCAGATTTTCCGGTGGCGGCTAAAATAAGCCCTATTAGGGGAAGAGTAAGGTCTATATTTTTAGCTGCGATGAAGATTTGTTGTATTTCTCAGGTGTTAGTATTTATTGCTAACCATGCTATGCTTATAATTAAGCCGATGTCTCCTACGCGATTATAAATAACTGCTTGTAGTGCTGCAGTGTTGGCGTCTGTTCGCCCATGTCATCACCCAATTAGTAGGAAAGACATGATTCCTACTCCTTCTCAGCCGATGAAAAGTTGAAACATGTTATTGGCTGTAACTAGGGTAATTATGGCGATTAGGAATACAAGTAGATATTTAAAAAACCGGTTGACATGGGGGTCTGTCTTCATATATCACGAGGCAAATTCTAAAATAGACCAGGTTACGTAAAGCGCAACAGGGGTAAAGATAATGGAGAATTGATCAAATTTAAAGCTCGTATTGACGTCAAAGGTTATTGTATTAGTTCAGGTTCAGTTTGTTGTGATCGTCTCTACTCCTTGGTCTAGAAAAATGAATAGTGGTACTAGGCTAATGAAGAAGGCCAATTGGACTGCTGTTTTTACTTGAAGGTGAACTCAGGATTTTTTAGGGGGTGAGGGGTTTAGTGTTGTGATGATCGGATATATTAGGATTAAGAGTATAAGAATTAGTGTTGAGTTAAATGTTAGGATTATGTTATGCATAGCCACTACTTGGAGTTGCACCAAGAGTTTTTGGTTCCTAAGACCAATGGATTAACTATTATCCTTTAGGGGCCAAGGGACCCATAGAGTCTAACTATGGCTCGGAAAAATTAGCACTCTCCCAAGATTACTTTCTCCCTTGGTGAACAAGAAGGTTCTATCCTCTATCTCTAGAATCACAATCTAGAATTTTACTTAAACTATGTTTACACGTGCATCAGCCTCAAATGAGCTCAGGCTTTAGTATTAATAATATTAAGGGCGCCAGGTGGAGTGTAATTAGTAGATGTTCTCGGGTGTGTGAGGGTTCTAGTCCAATTATATGGTTGGGGAGGGGCCCTCGTTGAGTTATTAGGAATATATAGAGAGAGTAGCCCGCTGTAATCAAGGTTCCTAGGCCTGTTAGTACAATCGTGAAATGTGATCAGTTGAATATTGAGGTGATGATTATTAGTTCTCCCATTAGATTAGGCAGAGGTGGTAAGGCTAAATTTGCTAAAGATGAGATGAATCATCAGGTTGCTATAAGAGGAAGGAGGGCTTGTAAACCCCGTGCTAGTACGAGTGTTCGGCTGTGTGTTCGTTCGTAGTTAGTGTTTGCTATGCAAAATAGTGCGGAGGAGACAAGGCCATGTGCGATCATTAAAATAATTGCCCCAGTAAAGCCTCATGGTGTTTGGATCATAATTCCCGCAGCTACAAGTCCCATGTGGCTCACAGAGGAGTAGGCAATTATCGATTTCAAGTCTGTCTGTCGTAGGCAGATTGAGCCAGTTATAATGATGCCCCAAAGAGCGAGTACAATAAAAGGGTAGGCTAGTTCTTTGGTGAGGGGGGTTAGGATTATCATAATACGTATTATTCCGTAGCCCCCTAGCTTAAGAAGTACTGCTGCTAGTACCATAGAACCTGCGATTGGTGCTTCAACATGTGCTTTTGGGAGTCATAGGTGCACGCCATAAAGGGGCATCTTGACAAGGAAAGCCATGAGGCAGCCAGCCCATCAGATTTTGATGCTTCATGAGGTCTCGTGTATTTCTGCATTTTGAATAATTAATATCGAGAGGGTTCCAAGATCTTTTTGCAAAATCAGCAGTGCTACGAGCAGTGGAAGCGACCCTGCTAAGGTATAAAACAAGAAATATGTACCTGCGTTTAGGCGTTCCGCCTGATTTCCTCAGCGGGTAATAATAATGAGGGTTGGAATTAGCGTGGCTTCAAATATAACATAAAATATCATAATTTCTGTGGCGCCAAATGCTAAAATCAGGAAGATTTGTAGAAATGTCAGTAGTATAATAAATGAGCGTTGTCGGTTGACGGGCTCTAGAGATATATGATTTTGGCTTGCAATGATTATGAGGGGAAGGAGTCAGCATGATAGGACAAGAAGGGGGGTAGATAATGGGTCGGTTGCGATGTAAGTACTTGATGAAGATCAGCCGCTTTCTGTTTCTCACTTCATTCAGGTCAGGCTAACGAGTGCAATTATGAGGCTTTGCGAGGAGGTGGTAACTCAAAGTCATTTCTTATTCACTAGTCATGTTGTGGGGATTATTATAACTGTTGGAATTAAAACTTTTAGCATTGTAGAAGATTTAGGGCTTTTAAGTGGTCTGTTCCGTGAGTTCGGGATGTGGCTACGAGGAGAGCTAAGCCCGCGCTTGCTTCGCAGGCGGAGAAGGCTAAAAGTATTATAGGGGTTGATGAAAAAATGCTTGAGTTTATTTGGGTTGATCATAGAGCAAGTGCCACATAAAGGGAGAGTATCATGGCTTCCAGGCAGAGCAGGGCCGAAAGAAGGTGTTTTCGGTGAAAAGCTAGGCCGGAAAGTCCAAGGGTAAATGCTAAGGAGAATGTAAAATGGGTTGCAGTCATAAGACGATCATGGACTTGAACCACGTTTTGCTGAGCCGAAATCAGCGGTCTTTCTTTAGACTAATCGTCTATTCAGCTCATTCTAGTCCGCCTTGGGTTCATTCGTAGATAAGCCCAATGGTTAATAGAATAATGATTGAGGTGGCTCAAAATAGGGTTTGAGTGGTAGTAGTTAATTGGTTGCCTCATGGTAGGGGGAGCAGGAGGGCAATTTCTAGGTCGAAAAGAAGGAACAGGATTGCTACTAAAAAGAATCGTATTGAGAAGGGGAGACGGGCGGATCCTAGAGGATCAAAACCACACTCATAGGGGGAGAGTTTTTCTGAGTCTGGGCTTATGTGGGGAAGTCAAAAGGATACGAAAATTAGGACGCATGAGAGTGCTGTAGTAATTATTAGAATAGAAATAATTGGGTTCATTATCCTTCCCTGAACTTTAATCAGGATTAAGTAATTGGAAGTCACTTGTATTTGTTTGATACTAGAAAGATTATGAGCCTCATCAGTAAATTGAAATATATAGGAACAGTCACACTACATCAACGAAGTGTCAATATCATGCTGCGGCTTCAAAACCAAAATGATGTTCCGAGGTGAAGTGATATTTTACTTGCCGTAGTAGACAAACTGCTAAAAATGTTGATCCAATAATTACATGTAGTCCATGGAATCCGGTGGCTACAAAAAATGTTGATCCATAAACTCCATCTGCAATGGTAAAAGGGGCCTCATAATATTCTATTGCTTGGAGTAGAGTAAAATAAAAACCTAGAAGAATAGTTAGGGTAAGGGATTGAATTGCTTGCTTTCGTTCGCCTTCCATAATGCTATGGTGGGCCCATGTGACGGTGACACCTGAGGCTAAAAGTACGGCGGTATTAAGAAGTGGTACTTCAAAGGGGTCTAATGTGGTAATTCCTGTAGGAGGTCAGCAGGCCCCTAGCTCTGGTGTGGGTGCAAGGCTAGAGTGGTAGAAGGCTCAGAAGAAGCCTAGGAAGAAGAAGACTTCTGAGGTGATAAATAAAATTATTCCATATCGGAGGCCCTTTTGTACAGGAGGGGTGTGGTGTCCTTGGAAAGTTCCCTCTCGAATAATATCTCGTCATCATTGATATATCGTAAGTAGTAAAAGAAGTGTGCCTAATGTGATTAGAACTATAGATTGGAAGTGAAACCATATCGCAGTTCCAGAAGTAACTAGCAAGGCAGCAACTGCTCCTGTTAGAGGTCATGGGCTTGGGTCAACTATGTGAAATGCGTGTGCTTGGTGTGCCATTATACGTTTTCTTGTAGGTAAAGGCTTAGTAGAAGGACGAACACATAAGCTTGAATCATGGCAACGGCCACTTCAAGAAGGGTGAGGAGAAAGAGTACTAAGGATGTTACGATTGCTACAGTTGGTATTAGTGGAAGTAGAACAAAAACTGCGGTAGCGATTAGTTGAATTAACAAGTGGCCCGCGGTTAAATTTGCTGTTAGTCGTACTCCTAGTGCTAGTGGTCGAATAAATAGGCTAATGGTTTCAATAATGATAAGTACTGGAATTAACGGGACTGGAGTTCCTTCTGGAAGAAGATGTCCTAGGGCAATCGTTGGCTGGTTTCGTATACCAATAATTACTGTTGCTAGTCACAAAGGTACTGCGAATCCTATATTTAGGGACAATTGAGTAGTGGGTGTAAATGTGTAGGGAAGAAGCCCTAGAAGGTTTATACTAATAAGAAATAATATTAGAGACGTAAATAATACTGCTCATTTATGTCCAGTTGGGTTCAGGGGGGTAAAGATTTGCTGTGTAAATAGACCAATGAACCAGGTTTGGATGGTAAGGAGTCGGTTATTAATTCAACGGCGAGAGCAGGTGGGGTAAAGGGTTCAGGGTAAAACGAGGGCAAGCCCTATCAGGGGCACGCCTATAAGTGTGGGGCTCATAAATTGGTCGAAGAAGTTTAATGCCATGGTCAGTTTCAAGAGTGGGTAGTTTTGGTTTCTGTTATATGGGGGGTTGGTTCATTATTAAAATTATGTGATATTACTTTGGTGGGAATTATCATGAGGAATACTAATCATGAGAACAGGAGGATTATAAACCAGGGGGCGGGGTTTAGTTGAGGCATGTCATTGAGGGTGGTCGGAATCACCAATCTTTAGCTTAAAAGGCTAACGCTAGTCCCTGTTTAGCTTCTCAGTGAGGCGTCTTCGAGTATTATGGATGATCAGGCTTCAAAATGTTGTAGGGGGACTGCTTCTACTACGATTGGTATAAAGCTGTGGTTTGCACCGCAGATTTCGGAACATTGTCCATAATAGACTCCAGGTCGGGCTGCAATGAATGCTGTTTGATTTAACCGTCCTGGGACTGCATCTATTTTAACCCCAAGGGCTGGAACTGCTCATGAGTGGAGTACATCTTCTGCTGTTACCAGTACTCGTACAGGGGATTCTATTGGAACTACTATTCGATGGTCTGTTTCTAGTAACCGAAACTGTCCTGGGGTCAGGTCTTGGGTGGGGATTATATATGAATCAAAGCCTAGATCCTCATAATCAGTATATTCGTAGCTTCAGTATCATTGATGCCCAATTGCTTTAATTGTTAGGTGCGGGTCATTAATTTCATCTATTAGATAAAGAATTCGGAGGGATGGGAGTGCAATGAGGATTAAAATCACTGCTGGTAAAACAGTTCAAACAATCTCGATTTCTTGAGAGTCTAGAATATAGGTGTCTGTTAGTGTGGTTGTTACTATTGCTACAATAATATAAAGGACAAGAGTACTAATTAAAAAGACAATTATTAGTGCGTGGTCATGGAAATGGAGGAGCTCTTCTATAACTGGGGAGGCTGCGTCTTGAAAACCTAGTTGAGCGGGATGTGCCATTAAGATGCGTGGGATTTTAACCCACAATACCACCTTGACAAGGTGGTGTAATATTTATTACTAGCATCTCATTAAAAGAGAGTGACAGAGCGGTAATGTGGTCGGCTTGAAACCGTCTCATGGGGGTTCAATTCCTTCCTTTCTTGAATATTTAACCACTTTTCCATATAATGGGTTGGTATCTCAAAATTTGTAATCTCAGGCTGGGTGAACACGAACGTACCCTGGTTCTTCAAATGTATGGTAAGGAGGGGGGCAGCCATGTAGTCATTCAACATTTGTTGGGGTAAGTTCTACTCATTTAACCTCTCGTTTTGAGGCAAAGGCTTCCCATAGGATGAATAAAAAGAGAATAACAGCTGTAAGTGAAACTAATGAGCCAATGGAGGAGATTGTATTTCATAGGGTGTAGGCATCGGGGTAATCTGAATATCGCCGAGGTATTCCTGCCAATCCTAGGAAGTGTTGGGGGAAGAATGTAAGGTTTACCCCAATAAACATGACTCCAAAGTGGATTTTAGTTCAGGTATTGTGCAGTGTGTAGCCTGTAAAAAGAGGGAACCAGTGTACAAAGCCGCCCATAATTGCAAAGACAGCTCCTATAGAGAGAACATAATGGAAGTGTGCTACGACGTAGTATGTATCGTGAAGAACAATGTCGATAGACGAGTTGGCTAATACAATTCCTGTTAACCCTCCAACTGTAAAGAGGAAAATAAATCCCAAGGCTCAGAGTAAGGGGGTCTCTCATTTGATTTGGCCCCCATGAAGTGTGGCGAGTCAGCTAAAAACTTTTACCCCTGTAGGGATTGCGATGATTATTGTTGCAGACGTAAAATATGCTCGGGTGTCCACGTCTATTCCCACTGTAAACATATGATGGGCCCATACAATAAATCCTAGTAATCCAATTGCTATTATCGCTCATACTATACCCATATAACCAAATGGTTGGGGTTTACCAGAATAATAGGCAACGATGTGGGAGATTATTCCAAAGCCGGGCAAAATTAAGATATAAACCTCAGGGTGCCCAAAGAATCAGAATAGATGTTGATACAGAATTGGGTCGCCGCCCCCGGCAGGATCAAAGAAGGTAGTATTTAGGTTCCGATCGGTTAAAAGTATTGTAATTCCGGCTGCTAATACTGGAAGAGAAAGCAATAGAAGAACTGCTGTAACTAGTACGGCTCAGACAAACAGAGGCGTTTGATATTGTGTAATGGCTGGTGGTTTTATATTAACAATGGTTGTGATAAAGTTGATTGCCCCCAGAATTGATGATACCCCTGCTAGGTGTAGAGAAAAGATGGTTAGGTCAACAGATGCCCCAGCGTGGGCTAGGTTTCCTGCAAGAGGAGGGTAGACTGTTCAACCTGTTCCTGCCCCTGCCTCGACGCCAGAGGAGGCTAGAAGCAGTAGGAATGAAGGAGGAAGTAGTCAGAAGCTTATATTATTTATTCGAGGAAATGCTATGTCGGGGGCTCCAATTATTAGCGGGATAAGTCAGTTTCCAAATCCTCCAATTATAATGGGTATTACTATAAAGAAAATTATCACAAAAGCATGGGCTGTTACGATGACATTATAGATCTGGTCATCACCTAGAAGCGCCCCCGGCTGGCTGAGTTCAGCCCGAATTAGAAGGCTTAGCGCGGTTCCAACCATGCCGGCTCAGGCACCAAAGACTAAATATAGGGTGCCAATATCTTTATGGTTTGTAGAGAAAAATCAACGGGTGATTGCCACAGGTAAGATGGCCGAGTGTGAAGGCGGTGGGCTGTAGTTTCATAAACAGAGGTTTAATTCCTCTTCTTATCAAGTTTCGTGGTGTAGTAGCACTCCGGATTGCAAATCTGGTGGCGTAGAGTAACTCCTGCCGAAACTTCCCCCTCCCCGGGAACGGGGAAGTAGACGGATGCCTGCTGGTTTTGGCGCCTAGCTGTTAACTAGGAGTTTGAGGGGTCGAGGCCCTCCTGTCTATAAAGGCCTTAGCTTAATTAAAGCGTTTGATTTGCATTCAATTAATGTGGGATAGAGTCCCGCAGGTCTTAGCAGAGGCTGGGAGGGTCCCACTCCCACTTAAGGCTTTGAAGGCCTTTGGTCTGGTTATCCTAAGTCTCTATAGGAGGAGCGCTATGGTCATAGGGGTAATAGGTAATATTACTAGGGAAATAATTGCTACAAGTGGGAGGGGGGTTTTGGTGAAGATATTTAGCCGTCAAGGGGTTTTGTTAATGTTTATATTGGGAGAACATGTTAGGGTCATGCTATAGCAGAGGCGTAGATAAAAGAAGAGGCTTAGTAGAGCCGCGAGGGCTATGGTGGTGGCAATGGTAGGAAGGTCCTGGTAGGCAAGTTCTTGTAAAATTATTCACTTTGGTATAAATCCTGTAAGAGGGGGAAGGCCACCTAGGGATAGTATAGTCAACATAACAATCGTAACTATGGTTGGAGCTTTGATTCAAGACATAGATAGGGTGTTGATGCTTGTCGCTGAGATCATTTTTAGGGCTATAAATACAGTGGATGTTATGATAACATAAATTGCTAGGTTAAGAATTATTAGGTTAGGAGAATATTTCAGTACTATAATTATTCATCCCATGTGCGCGATTGAGGAATATGCTAGAATTTTTCGTAGCTGTGTTTGATTCAGGCCTCCCCATCCTCCCACAAGGGTTGAGGCCAGCCCCATTGCAACCATTAGTGTGGCATTAACGCTTGGACCTAGTTGATAAATGAGAGCTATTGGGGCAAGTTTCTGTCATGTTGATAAAATAAGTCCAGTTGTGAGATCCAGGCCTTGAAGTACTTCTGGCAGTCAAAGATGAGTAGGGGCGAGGCCAATCTTTATCCCAAGGGAGACTATGGCTACACTGGCTGCTAGGGGGTGTGAAAGTTGTTGAATGTGTCATTCTCCAAGGAGTCAGGCGTTAGAGGTTGTGGCAAACAATAATAGTGCTGCTGCGGCCGCTTGGGTTAAGAAGTATTTCGTTGTGGCCTCAACAGCTCGTGGGTGGTGCTGTTGGGCTATTAGTGGAATGATGGCAAGTGTATTAATTTCTAAGCCCATTCATGCTATTAGCCAGTGGGAGCTGGCGAATGTAATTGTAGTTCCTAGTCCTAGACTTGCAAATAGAATAAATATTACTCACGGGTTCATTAGCAAAGGAAGGAGTCTAACCAACATGTTCGGGGTATGGGCCCGAAAGCTTATTTAGCTGACTTTACTAGGAGGTAGTGTAATGGAAGCACTAGGAGTTTTGATCTCCTGAGTGTGGGTTCAAGTCCCTTTCTCCTAAGGAAGTGGGAGGGTTTTAATCTCCATGATCTACTCTATCAAAGTAGCCCTTTATTTTCAGGCACGCTTCCTCTAAAATTGGGGGGGTAGGCCTGCGAGGGCGATGGGTAGGGCCATGTTCCATATTAGGAGTGCAAGAGCTAGAGGAAGGAAGTTTTTTCACACAAGATGTATAAGTTGGTCATATCGGAATCGAGGGTAGGAGGCCCGTACTCATAAAAATATTATAGAGAGGAGGGCAGCCTTGAGTATCAGATTAACTGTTGTCAGTTCAGGGATGAGGGGGTTGTGCATGGCTCCTAGGAAAAGAATTGTGGATAAGGTGTTTATTAAGAGAATATTCGAATATTCAGCTAGGAAGAATAGTGCGAAGGGTCCCCCTGCATATTCAACATTGAATCCGGAAACTAGTTCGGATTCTCCTTCTGTTAGGTCAAATGGGGCACGGTTGGTCTCCGCTAATGTGGAGACATACCACATAGCAGCGAGAGGTCATTCTGGGGCTAGTAATCATACTGCTTCTTGGGCTGCGTTAAACATAGTTAAGTTAAAACCACCTACCATAATAATTGTAGATAGTAAAATTAGTCCTAGGCTGACCTCATATGAAATAGTTTGCGCCACGGCACGTAGTGCTCCAATTAGGGCATATTTTGAGTTTGATGCTCATCCGGATCCTAAGATTGAATATACGGCAAGGCTTGAAAGGGCGAGCACAAATAAAATTCCTAGGTTGAGGTTAATGACTGGGTACGGTATAGGAATAGGTGCCCATATTGTGAGGGCAAGGGTTAAGGCCAGGGTTGGGGTTACTAGGAATAGGAAGGGAGATGCTGTCGATGGTCGGATGGGTTCTTTAATAAACAGCTTTACCCCGTCAGCGATTGGTTGTAGTAGGCCGTAGGGACCAACTACATTTGGACCTTTTCGTAACTGTATATAGCCTAACACTTTCCGTTCTAGTAGCGTCAAGAAAGCTACGGCTAGTAGGACGGGCACAATATATGCTAAGGGATTAATAATATGGATTAAAATTGAGTTCATAGCTGAAGGAGAGGATTTGAACCTCCGGTAGAAAGGGCTTAGGCCTTTTGCAATTACCAGGCTCTGCCACCTTAGCGTGCCATTATCTCTGGCGGGGCTTTCTTCCCCATTATATGCTTTATATGGTTTCAGCGGGTTGGGTTAGGGCTTGTCTTTTCGTAGGCCCCCCTACTCCGGTCCTTTCGTACTAGGGGTAGGAAGTTCATAGATAGAAACCGACCTGGATTACTCCGGTCTGAACTCAGATCACGTAGGACTGTTAATCGTTGAACAAACGAACCCTTAATAGCGGCTGCACCAATAGGATGTCCTGATCCAACATCGAGGTCGTAAACCCCCTCGTCGATATGGACTCTGGGAGGAGATTGCGCTGTTATCCCTAGGGTAACTTGGTTCGTTGATCAGATTAGGTTCTGGGTCATTTCTGGTCAGAATTTCTGGTACTTAGAGCTGTCTCTCTTAGTTCAAGGGTTCTCCTATTCCACGTGGAGGCTTTTTTCTCCTCCATGGTCGCCCCAACCGAAGGCACTTTGATCATTGACTTATATTTTCTCTATTCTTATGTGAGAATAGGGTTTTTGTGCTTGATCATTTGCCTAAAGCTCCATAGGGTCTTCTCGTCTTATGATATCATGCCCGCTTCTGCACGGGCAGATCAATTTCATTGACTGGGGGGAGGAGACAGTCAAACCCTCGTTATGCCATTCATACAGGTCTCCATTTAAAAGACAAGTGATTACGCTACCTTCGCGCGGTTAAGATACCGCGGCCGTTAAACACTGCTGTCACAGGGCAGGCGGGACCTCTAATACTTCATTATTAGCAAGAGGCGATGTTTTTGGTAAACAGGCGGGGTCTATTTTTGCCGAGTTCCTTCTCTCCCTTTTAGTCTTTCCTGGGTGCACTCCTGTGTCGGGTTGACGGTATTAGTTACAGGATCTTCTTGTGGGTCATTCTTTTTTTGTTATACTCTCTCAAGGGTCCGTTATTTATCAGTGGTTGATCCTATCTGATTCACTATTGTGCGAGGAGAGGGGTATGCCCCTCTTATTACTAATTCTAGCATTATCTTCTCCATTTTAACATAGAGGGGCTCAGTATTAACAGGGAGTTGGGCTTAGCTTATTTGTATCGTTGGTAGGAATTTGCTTGAGCTTTAACGCTATCTCTACAGGTGGCTGCTTTTAGGCCCACTGGGGGAAGTGCCTTGGTTTAATTAGTCCTTTTTCTCCTTGGTAAGGTTGTATCCTTCTTCAAAAGGGCTGTACCCCTTTTGACTAACTGCTATATTTTACTTGTTCTTTTTGTTCTTAAGATTAGAATATTATAGCGCTGAACTTATATTCATTTTCTGAGCAACCAGCTATCACCAGGTTCGGTAGGCTTGTCACCTCTACTCGGAAGTCTCTCCACTCTTTTGCCACAGAGACGGGTTTGCCCCTTTGGGCTGCTTCGGAGTAGCTCCCCTGGTTTCGGGGGGTCAAACTTAAGTTCTCTTTGCTTGGGCTATCTTGCTAGATCATGATGCAAAAGGTACGAGTATTAGTCTCTGCTTTTTCTTGCTTCTTTGGGTTATTTCACTTCTTTTTCAGCTTTCCCTTACGGTACTTTTTCTATCGCTCTGAGGACCTTTTCTATCACCTATACTTGGGTGGTAAAATGTTTTAATATGCGGAACTAGTGATTTTATTTATATTTTTGATTTACAACTTTGTACAGGCTAGCTTTTTAGCTTTAGGACGACTCGATTTGCACAAGTGTCTTCTCAGTGTAAGGGAGGTGCTTTCCTGTTTAGCTACGTCCTAATTATTCCAAGCGCACCTTCCGGTACACTTACCATGTTACGACTTGCCTCCTCTCTATTGTTCTTAAGTTTTTATATATTGTCATTTCGTTTTTCGAGGAGAGTGACGGGCGGTGTGTACGCGCCTCAGGGCCGGTTTCAAAAGAGCTCTCTTTTCTCCTTTTACTGCTAAATCCACCTTCGGTTATGCATATTTCATTGCAGCTTTCGTAGTGTTCTGTAATCAGAAAATGTAGCCCATCTCTTTCCCCTCCATTCGCTACACCTCGACCTGACGTGTTGGGGGGTACCCCTTTTGCTTACTATTTTTCTCTCAAAAGGTAAACTGGCGACGGCGGTATATAGGCGGTATTGACAAGGAGAGGTGAGGTTTAACGGGGATTATCGGTTATAGGACAGGCTCCTCTAGGTGGGTTTGAGGCACCGCCAAGTCCCTTGGGTTTTAAGCTGGGGCTCGTAGTTCCCTGGCGGGTGAATCTTGTATAATTATCACCTTGGTTTAAGGCTAAGCATAGTGGGGTATCTAATCCCAGTTTGTACCTTAGCTGTCGTGAGTTCAAGGTTCATAGAACCACTTTCGTTGTTGGTCTTCGTAGCTCCCATGGCGTATGACAGCATAGGGGGTGTTTGGTTCCATTTTGGAATATCTTTAATCACACTTTACGCCGTGACGCGTCAACTTGGGCCTCTCGTATAACCGCGGTTGCTGGCACGAGTTTTACCGGCCCTATTTAACCCTAACTAAGTCAAGCTTTCGCTTATGGCTTAATATTTGTCACTGCTGAGTTCCCTTGGGGGTGTGGCTAAGCAAGGCGTTTTGGGCTACTACAAGTGTGCCTGATGCCTGCTCCTTTTTTCCTGTCGGGAGGAAAGGGCATTCTCACAGGGGTGCGGGTACTTGCATGTGTAAGTTGGGTTACAACTGACGTTAAAGTCAGGACCAGGCTTCTGTGTCAGTGAAACTTTCTAGGGTTTATCTTGGCATCTTCAGTGCCATGCTTTTAGTTAAGCTACATTAAC